TTCCATAGAAATGTATTCGCTCAATCAAAGTTCTAAAAGAAGTTAATCGTAAATAAGAAGATTGTTTACGAATAAGCACTAATAAAATTTCGCACTCAAATACATAAGAATTGTATAGGAACCAAAAGAATCTTTTATTTTCTTTCGAAAAAACATAAATAGATTTCTTCTGAGTAATGGGGAGATTATTCCAATTATGGTATTCGTGAAGAAAGAATTGCAATAAATGTAAAAAGGGAACATCTTGAATCCAGCACTGAAGGATTTGAACCAAGATTTCCATATGGATGGGATGAGGTATTAGTATATCTAAAACATAATTTAAATGCAATAATTTGTCCTCTAAAAAAGGAAAAATTGAATGAATTGATCGTAAATTATGATATTTGGGTATTTCTTTTTTTTCTAAATAAGATACTAATCGAAAGGAAAATGGAATTTCCACAATAATTGCAAAACTTTCTGATATAATTTGAGAATAAAAATGAGAAAAAAAAAAAAAATTGTGGGTGTGCCCAACAAATAAATTTTGGTTAGAATAATTAACCGAAGAAATTAAAGAATTCTTTTGATAGATTCGAGTAATTAAACGTTTTACAAGTGATAAACTAGATTTATTATCATAACCAAAAACTTCTACGGGTTCATAAAAAATCAAACCATTTAAACCATGATCATGAGCAAGTGCATAAATATACTCCTGAAACAGTAACGGATATAGGAAATATTGTTGCCAAGATCTACCTTTTTCTAAATATTCTTGTAATTCTTCCATTGACTTCAATTTCTACTTGAACCAGAAACAATAGGTATTTATTGTATTCTCAAATTATACATAGTGCAATGCGGTCAGAACAGAGTATGTATCATGTATGAAAAAAAAATATATACCCCGGAAGAGTCCAATCAACAGATCTTTTTCCTTTCCCCTTCTATCCAATGGGCCAATGGGTTTATCTTCGTTCTATTAAATTATCAGAGGATAAAAAATCTTTTATTTTTGCAACCCGATCGCTCTTTTGACTTTGGAAAATTTTTTTTGTCAGTATACTGTTTCTTCTACACATTAGTTTCCAATCCATAATAGAAAATAATTAGGATTTTTTTTATTCTAAAAAAAAAGAATCAAAGGCCCATTCACAGGAGACCCCTTCCCCACATCAGGCACTAAGTTATTTTTAACGTTTAATTAGATCGGGAAATTATTCAAATTAAGAATAGAAGCTCGTTGCTTTTTTTTTTACCAGAATTAGAACCATAAAGCTCTATCCATTTATTCACTAGACCAAACTCTAACTGTGAATAAATAAAATAAAAATAAGAAAATAAAATAAAAATAAGAAAGAATATAATAAGAAAAAATGAAAATGCAATTCCATTTTTTCTTATTATTTTATTACGACATGCGGTTTTTTCCATCCATTACCTTTCAGGATCAGTCGTGGTCTTATAGACTCTACCAAAAGTCTGGACGAATTCGTTACTTCATCCAAATGTGTAAAAAACCATAATCGCACTTAAAAGCCGAGTACTCTACCATTGAGTTAGCAACCCAGATAAATACGTATATACAAGCGGAAAAAATGGAATTGAACTATACAACTACGTAAAAACATTGAATTTTGAATTCAAAAGAAATATAAAGGAAAGATTGGATGATCAATTAAACAAAATAGCAAAGTGAATTGGATTAAATTAAAGACAGATAAAAAAAATGTCAAAATTCACATTTAAGGACCACACCCCCCCTTTTTTTTTATAAAATATAAAAATTTTGGATTTTCGTTAAAAAAATATATCTTGTATAACAAACAGTAAATTTGGCAAACCCATAATTTGAATGAAGTAAAGGAAAAACCCATAAATAAATAAGGATCGAAATAAACGGATCTATTTATCTACGATCAAATTATATTTGTTCGATACACCATTGTCAATATGAATAAATTGTTGAGAAAAAAAAAAAATGAATAAAAAAAAAACTACATAAAATAAGGATTTGTGTTGGATTGGCACAACAAGAAATATGATAAATATAAAACATAATATAGAACAAGAAAAGAGCAAATTGTGAGTAAATAATTACCCCACAAATGTATACTAGTTACCTTTTTTTTTATAATTTTTTTATTTATGAAGCTTTTTCTTTTAAAAATTCTGCTTTTCTTAAAATATCATAAACAGTTCCTGTAGGTTGAGCACCTTTTTCAAGGAAATAACGAATAGCAGGAACGTTTAAATAAGTTTGATTTTGTATTGGATCATAAAAACCCACCTTTCGAAGATCTCTTCCTTCTCGTCGGGATCGAACATCAATTGCAACGATTTGATAGATCGCTCATTGGGATAGATATAGATAAATAACCCCCCCTAGAAACGTATAAGAGGTTTTCTCCTCATACGGCTCGAGAAAAAATGATTCTAATATTTCTGTATATAATGTAAAATATATTACAAAATTTATGAATTAGACTATGATTTTAGTTTTTTTGTTCTTACTTACATAAAACATAAAAAAAAAATAAAGAAAAAAAAAAATATCATTCGTACTCATAACTCAAGTTGGGTAATTCTGAAAAAGTCCGAAGGTAAATCCTTAGGCATTTCTTGAGTCGTCTCTAACCTCTTTTGTTTGTTTCGTCTCGAATCTATTTTGAGTCTCCATCATTATACTAAAAAAAAATATTGAGACAATCGAAAATAGTGTTTCCTTGTTCCGGAATTCTTTCTCTTTGCTTTTCAAAATCATTAGGTTTAGATATTACTTCGGTGATCCTTACCTCCCTTTTTTCAAAATGGCAGCAACATACCTTTTGTTTTTTGTTATTTCTTTCTATGGAAAGATAATATGAACGATTTATTCCCTTGTAATGTAATATAAATATTTTTTTTTTATTTCATTTCAAACTTGTTGGGATTTGAATCCTTCAATTTTAAATTGAAATTTCTATATTGAGGATATACTTACAAAGTAGTCTAATTTATTAATTGTTACTAACCCTAGATTCGCCCCCCCGATAAATGCATCAATACGTTTTGCTCGAGCTCCATCATGTACTATTCCTATTTACCAACCCAATACAAATTAGGTTCCTAACAGGAATAGAACAAACTATGTCGATTCAAGAGCATCTTCATTCCTATAGAAAATGGCGGATGTAAGAATCCACAGTGAATTATGTCCTTCAAGTCGCACGTTGCTTTCTACCACATCGTTTTAAACGAAGTTTTACCATAACATTCCTCTCATTTTTAATTTTATTTTGAATCGGTATGGAATTGATTCAATATGGAATCATGAATAGTCATTGGCTCAATGGTACATAATATTTTTTATGTATGTATCTATGGAGAGGTAAATAATTATCTGAAAAAAGTCTTATATTATAAAGGATTTAAGTTATTTCGCCCCTCTATCCTATGGGGTGAAAGAAATTTCTAAAAAAGAAAAAAGAAAAATAAATGGATTTACTTAAATCTAATTAAAATCTTCAACAGATCATTCGGGATGTTAAATTATGAAAAAAATTCTTCTCGAACAAATAAACTCTAAATCTCAAAAGAACGGCCCTATGAGTTTTCCAATTCCGGAATAAAATCAGTTATTAACAAAATATAAGCTATTCCAATAACTCGAAAAAGTCATAAGTTTCTCTATATCTATAATATAGATTTTTCAAATTTCTTCGAGTACCCAGGTTCATAAAAAAAAGAGTTTTTGTTTTCATGAGTATGAAATAGAAAAGGATCTTTTTTTCTATTTCAATTCAGAATTACATAATGAATTACATAATGCGAGAATTCACATTTCATGGAACAAAGAGTTTCCATAAGTAACTTACTTCAATATGACTATTTAAATAGTAGTCTCTGAATGGTAATGATATACCCAAAAATTGTTTTGAATTTAGAATTCAATGAAATATCTTTATTTCTACCCGTACACTCAATCGCATTTGTGAGAAACTAAATAAAAAAAGTCTTATTTTTATAGAAAAATCAGAACAAAAGGTGAGATCACATTATATCCAAGATTAAAGAAAAAAATTTCCAAGCTTAAAGATAAATTTGTTAAAGAGAAGAATCTTTCCTTTCTCATGTGGACACTCTGGGACGGAAGGATTCGAACCTCCGAATAACGGGACCAAAACCCGTTGCCTTACCACTTGGCCACGCCCCATTTCGATTTCGAATTTATCTTCGATACTAATAAAGACTAATATTGGTATTAGTCGTTCGTCAATCCCAATTCAAATATATATGAAATATATTACTGCTAGGATTCAACACATGGAAATATAGAAAAAAATGATTGATCATTCCATAAAATTCAATTAAGATATTGTATGAAACTAAAATTCCTTGTATTCTCATTTGAGAATGAAAGGGAAGATTTTTGATTTGAGAGCGTTCGAAGAACAAGAAGGTTTTTTGACCCACCTTTTAATTTTTCCCTCATAAAAAGAACTCAATCAAAATATAATTTTCTAATCTACAAGAATGAAATGTTTGTTATGCTTAATATCTTTAGTTTAATCTGTATCTGCCTTAATTCTACCCTTTATTCGAGTAGTTTTTTCTTCGGCAAATTGCCCGAGGCTTATGCCTTTTTCAATCCTATCGTAGATGTTATGCCTGTCATACCTGTACTATTTTTGCTCTTAGCCTTTGTTTGGCAAGCTGCTGTAAGTTTTCGATAAAATCTTTAATGCTCCGAAAAATTCATGATTTATCCAAAACAAATTTTCTAAAAATTTATAAGATCTTATAAATTTTACATTATGAAACCGCCATTCGAAAATAGAAATTCTTGTATTATATTGAATAACCGCGTGGTGATAAATTTTGATCAACTTATTTCCTCGTTCTGACCTTCCAGTAAACAAGGACTTTCTAAAGTCCCCACAATACCAAATAATGGATATGACCAAAATTTTTTGGTATTTTAGGTAATGAAAGAATAAGAATCTTGCTTTTCTTATTATTATTACATTACAAAAACAAAAAATTCGTAAAAATTACCTTTTTCAAGAAAAGATTTCATTTTCTTTTTGGTTTCTTTTTGGGGTGTTATGTCAACATAGTGTATGTGATAAAAAATAGGCAATCTATTTCCCTTTTCAAAAAAAATCTTGGAGATTGTGTAATGCTTACTCTCAAACTCTTTGTGTATACAATAGTAATATTTTTTGTTTCTCTCTTCATCTTTGGATTCTTATCTAATGATCCGGGCCGTAATCCTGGACGTGAGGAATAAAAAAAAATATTTTGAAAGTCTGAAGCGATCGAGGGGAGCGGAGAGAGAGGGATTCGAACCCTCGGTACAAATAACTCGTACAACGGATTAGCAATCTGCCGCTTTAGTCCACTCAGCCATCTCTCCCAATTTTAATTGCAAATTTTTTATGTGATGTGACAGGCGAAGTAAAAAAGATTAAAATTGAAAAAAGCGCGTTTTTCTTTATTTTTATTATTCAAATTTTATTATTATAATTAGAATTTCTAATACTTAATATAAGACTAAAATAACAGTAATGTAATATAAATATATTCTATATAAATATATATATTTATATTAAACTAGATAAGAGATCTATTAATTTGATTAGTAATTCAATTTTAGAGAATGTAATAATTCGACACAGATATCTTATCTGCAATAGAATAGATATAGAAAAAAACCTTACTTCCTTGATTTTCATTTTGTAAGAAAAGTCCATTCCCCCGGCCTGGTTAAGTACTGGCCGGGCTATTACATTACTTCTGATGAATCAATCATTTCATAGATCAAATGATTTCATTTTTTGTTTTTATTATATCAAATCAAAGATACTTGTTATTGAAGTTATTGAAGTAACAATAAAGACAATTTTCATCTCCATTCCAAGTGTAATTTCTTAGTATTATTAATATAATACTATAGAATATACTATAGAATATGAAAATGTAAGAATATTCAAATTCTTACATTTTTAGTTTTATTAATTAGTATTAAGTAGTATTTTGAATTTTGAGTCTTTTTTCTCAATTTAGTTAATTATTTAACTGGAAAAAAGCACATACAGATATTAAACAATATAATATCAAAAATGAAACACACATATGTTATAACATAACTCTTTTTTTTGTTCAAGGGACATTGAACATTTGAGATCCAATTAATCCGAGTTCAAATTCAAAAATCGGTCAGTTGAGGGGGAAGTAAAAAAAAAATGAGGAATTCGTCGTGGTTATAGTCCAGCTTCAATAATTCCTTCAATTTGGGACTGTCAGTAATGACTTATAACAAGTGAAAAATGAGACTTTTTGCTTTATTATAATTTGAGTATAATTTGGTTATTTTAAAAAACTTTCTGTACTTCGCCTTCAAGTACCCCTGGTCCGGGGGGATGAAGTGTCAACGCTCAAGTTTTAATGAGTCTGATGCTATTAAGATAGCATCTCATTCTTTTGTTCGACAAAAGGTATATTCATATATAATAATGAATATGAAGCGGGTATAGTTTAGTGGTAAAAGTGTGATTCGTTCAATTAATAACTTAAAAAGTTAAGGGGTCTTTCGGGTTTTTCATATTCCGATCAAAAAAAAACTTTATTTCCTGAAAAGAGTTTAATCCTTTTCCTCTCAATAGCATATTTGAGGAAAAATAGAAATTCTCACGATTTGTATCCAAAGTTCAATTGAAATTGAATAAAAGGGTTATAGAGTCGCGAAGCATAATTTTTGAAAAATTGGATCAAATCTTCCAATTAATAAGTATAAGTAAAGGATCTATGGATGAAGATAAAAAACATAAGTGCATTTCCAATCGTAACTAGATCTTCAATTTTTGTCTTGTAAAGGTAAGATTAAAGCCAAATAGCTAGAAAATGGTGGTTTTGGTTTACTAGAATCATCAGCATATTATTTTAGCTCGGTGGAAACTAAATGAAATTCTTTTCCTCAGGATCCCTCGAGTGGAAATAGGGAACGAAGTAACTAGATTAGACGGATTTGGGATAATAGAATCCCCCTCCTCTAGAGGGATCATCTAGAAAGCGAGTGGCTTTGGGTGTCTTTAACAAGAAAAGCTGACATAGATGTTATGGATCTAATTTTTGTTTCTGGGAATACATCAATCTTCCATAAAGGAGCCGAATGAAACAAAATTTTCATGTTCGGTTTTGAATTAGAGACGTTAAGAATGATAAATTAACGTCGACTATAACCCCTAGCCTTCCAAGCTAACGATGCGGGTTCGATTCCCGCTACCCGCCCCATATTCCTTATTCTACATGCATCATCCATTCGAATATGCATTCTTTTTTTTTTACCTAAAAGAATTTTCATGTATTTTTCTCCAAAAAGAGAAAGGGAGAATGCGAAAGAATAAAATAGGAATGAAAAGCGTCCATTGTCTAATGGATAGGACAGAGGTCTTCTAAACCTTTGGTATAGGTTCAAATCCTATTGGACGCAATTTTTTTCCATCTATTTAAAAAGTGGCAATACCAAGAAAC